GACGCCGGGGTGGTTAGGTCAAGGCGGCAAGACGAGAGAACCGCGGGACGATAGTCGAGTTGGTGAGCACGCGGGCTTTCATCGGTCACCTCCCGGCACGGTCTTCTTCACGAGTACGTTCACCTACTTTGTAGCCTTCGACTAACGTCTCACCTACTTCGTATTCTGCGCACGCTAGTGCTCAAGTAGCCTGGACAGCCGGAATTCTTATAGGAACTATGGAAGCGGCGCACGTGCAGGAGTTTGATTGCTTGGCAAGCGCAGTTATATTAATTCCTCGGGCATTTTTCGACTACTAAGACCGGTAAGCTGGTGGGGACTGGCAAGCAAGAGAAAGGAGTCAAACCGGGGGAATGGGGAGCGAACCGCAAAGCGGCGATCAATCTTCCAACCCAGACCGCGCGGACTGCGTTGGCAAAGCCAACCTCTTCCTCCCGGGTCGGGGACCAAGGCACATGACCAAAAGAAAGAGGTTAGGGTCTGCCCCTGTGCCCTTCAAGCACAGAAAGGCACAGATCCATCCGTAAGTCCACATGTCGATCGCTGAGCCAACATTTCGCTATCTGCTCGTTCCTGCGGGAAGCGCGGAGAGCTCTAAGCCACAGCCACGGAGGTCGTGGCGAAGTGCCTCCTCTAGTCAGCGAAGCGCCGGAACAAGCAAGAAGGAATTTGTTATATCCTCTAGATCTAGGCCCTCACTCTCCACCTTTGATCTGACAGACCCCAGAATCTGTAGAACAGAGAGAGGGTTGAAGAAGTGATTCTAGATCTACCTGACTTATATAATGGAATCAGGTAGATCAGGAAGAATTTATTTCGGGGGAACAAGCCAGAATCTAAAGTATGGAACGAGAATCAATTATCAGCTATCAGCAGCGGGATCAGGCGCTCTTGCGAGCGCCCTATTTATTACCTGCGCTTCGTTCCGGTCTTCGTTCCGAAGTTTTCGACATTTCCCTCAAAGCAGTGATAAGCTGAAAGAGATCCCATTACTGTATAGAGCAAATTCCACGGTTCCACAGGAGGGAGGGGTAGTCAGGCTTTCAGTCTTCAAGAGGATCTGAAAGCCCATTATATATAGAACAGGGAGACTGAGTGACATAAGAATGTTTAAGGGAAAGAAGGTGGGCATGAAAGCATTCCGAAGATCAGTCTCGGCTCCCCTGATTTCTTTTCTATAGTATGGCAATGGAAGCGCTGAACAGTTGCACTTCTTCTTTCATTAATTACAGGCTACAGGCGAGTTTTATTCGTTTACCACATCACCTACCAGAATTAGGTGTAGGAACCTAACCCCCTCCTGGTAATCCAGAATCAATCGTATATAGAAGGTAAAAGGCCTCGTAGAAGTGATGACTGGATGTTCCATATACAGAAAGATCCCGCAAGAACCCAACCAAACGACCGAGATCTTGAAGATTATTCTCTTGCCCACCGGAATCCAGTATCTATAGTATACCCGGAATCTAAAGAAGAGAAGAGTGGTTGGAGAATTTTGGTCAAGTCTGGGAATGTCCAGGTCTGGGGGAGGGGAAAGTTATGCCTTACCATTAGTCCACGTAAAATGTCAGTAATACCAATACGAATCGCATTAGAAGCGGGTGAATATAGGGGGTTGTTCTATTTGACATTCCTTGTGGGACAGGGGGATAGGAAGGGGGGTTGACTTGGACAGCTATGTGATTAGGCATGCTTTCCACGTAGCGAAGAGGATAATTATTGATTCATCAAAAAAGATTACCTCCAGCCAGGCAGACCTGTACGAGTTTTTCCTAGTTGTCGGTTATTGACCGACGGAAAGCATGGGAGAAAGAAATCAACACTACTAAACTCTAGAGAAGATACTGTATTTGATTCCGGTGCAAATGGACAACAGCTGAACATTGGACAGTACAGCTGGACAACGCAGCCGGCATTCATCCGGTACAGCAGGCTTGTTCTTGTTCTAATCCAGGACATACTTCTATATAGGACCGGCGGCCTGGCAGCAGTTGTTCTTGGGATAAAAGGAGACCGATAGGTCGATGAGCACGCTAGTGCGAAGAATACGAAGTAGTTGAGCACGCTAGTGCGCAGAGTACGAATACGGTGAGCACTAACTAAGAAGGCTACGAAGTAGGAGCTGCTGTAGACCGCGGCGGGAGGAGGCTGTACTGTCGGCCGTGCGGCTTAATTTCCCTATTTAAGTTGGTTCCTAGGGGGAGACTGAGATGAGTTTAGTGAATGACCTTAGATGAATATGACAGTCAGGGGAAGGCGATACTCTTGAAGAGTAGATCATAGACCAAAGGATCCTCGGGTCCCTGGTCATATGTATGGTGAACACGATCCACTGGACGGATAAAATCGTCCACCTTGGGGGAGAGGGGGGGGTAGGAAGGGGCTTGAAAAGGGGAAAGCAGCAGCTTCCACAGCGGCTTTTTTTAGCTCGCTCCGTTGACGGTTTGCGTTTCCGGCGTTGCCTTTCGAGAGAAGAGAATATAACCTCAATCCACTTATT